CGCGAGCAGCCATTACTAAGAGACATCCCGGTATAACCTAGTGTAGATTCATATCTCAATTAGAAGGTCTTAGATAGAGCTGCTTTATCTTTTCCATAGATGATATGAATTACTCTATTCCAAATCACGCGAGCAGCCATTACTAAGAGACATCCCGGTATATATATTTAATTTAGTTGTTAATTTAGATTTCAATTTAGGTTTTTAAAAAAGAATTCGTTTTCATATTAATAATAAAATTCTTAATAAAAAAGTAAAGAAGTCTATTTTTGACTCTATCCCTTTTTTATCCCTACGAAATATCAGATGAAATAGAACGCTTAGAAGGGATATAATGAAATTCTTTGATTGGCTCTTCCCAAAGCAAAGGAATGATCCATTTTTTTATTTGACTGATGGGGCCAACAAACAAAAAATTCTAACAAATATATATAAATAATAGAATTAATAAACTAAATAAACGGCGTCTTCTTTTATTCGAAACGCCCCGTGATCTTCAACCAATTATGTGCTTCAATATAATTACCAGGAGTAAGCGCTATAGCCTGTTTCCAATACTCAGCTAATAGAATTAATAAACTAAATAAACGGCGTCTTCTTTTATTCGAAACGCCCCGTGATCTTCAACCAATTATGTGCTTCAATATAATTACCAGGAGTAAGCGCTATAGCCTGTTTCCAATACTCAGCTGCTTGATCAAACCAAGCCTCCGCAATTTCAGAATCTCCCTGGCGAATGGCCTGTTCTCCCCGGTCGGAATAGGTAGGTTAATTCCTTCCCTTAGAACCGTACTTGAGAGTTTCCTAACTCATACGGCTCAGCAATCATTTGGTGTCCCCCTTTAATCTACCATATCTAACGAATGAGATTTCTGCTGGATCTATCCCATTTTGGGGGTTAACCAAAGAGGTTCATTACCTGAGTTTTAAACTGAAATTTGGATTCAATTTGGATTAATAATCCGTTTTATTTCGTTTTATCTTTTTTCCCACCTTCAGAAGAATAAATTCCTCCTATCGTTAGAATTTTCTGAAAGGTAACTATCTCGGTTTCATATATAAATTTCTATAGAATCTTTGAAAAAGACTTTCCTTCTTAAGAAAGAAAAGACTTACTATCTTTGGGATCTGATCCTACACCGCTGCTCAAGACTTTAGTGGATCGACTCTATTACATAAGTTGATTCCTAATTTTTATCTCACATCATGAGTAGGTATATCTACCATCATGACATAAGTACGCAGTTATTATCGTATCGGCCCAAAACCTCGCTAATTGATCTTTACGGTGCTTCCTCTATCAATTAGATCCTTTTTTTATCCATAGAAAAAAGTAGCTAGGCATATCTATTTCTTCATATTTTGACTTCTATGAAGTTTCTTTCTTTGCTACAGCTGATTAATTGATCTTTACGGTGCTTCCTCTATCAATTAGATCCTTTTTTTATCCATAGAAAAAAGTAGCTAGGCATATCTATTTCTTCATATTTTGACTTCTATGAAGTTTCTTTCTTTGCTACAGCTGATCAAAATCGTTGTTTTAGACGATGCATATGTAGAAAGCCTATTTTTTCGTATTTACTAGCAGATTTTTTGGTCTTTTTTTTTTCAATTTTTAGATACATGTCAATGCCCGGCCATGTCCCTCATCATCATCACCGACTTATTTATGTGATACTCGTCAAATTTCCCTACTGGAATCATCCGACCGACCATTGCCATTATCTTCAGAGGACTCTCCTCAGACAAGTTCTTAGGAATAGGACTTGCCTCTTTAAATAGATTTCACTTAATCTCTCCTTCCGGTGCGGACTCTGATCAGTCCTACTCTGCATCCGAACCCACTTGCCCTACTTCTGTAGGCCCATCCTCTCCACCGACTGTCCCGACTAACATACCATCTGCGACTGGCCTCACCCCCTTGTCACTTAAAGGGCGAAGTCGCCGAAGCGAGTCTAAAGGCCAAAGAGTCATCTTTGAAGGCACGAATTAGTCCTTACTCATAGTAGAGTGTAAGGCAGGTTTGGGTATAGCAGGACTTGAACCTGCGACCATTAGGTTAAAAGCCCAATGCTCTACCAACTGAGCTATACACCCAAAAAAAGATGTAGTGTAGTAGGAAATAAGGATTGGTGCGGAAAAGAGGGTGGCCCCCCTTCTTCTCATCATATTAAAGGAGGGCGGCTCTGTATGAGGCTCGTACTGCAGAGCAAGCGAAGAAAACGTAAGGGCGCGCGTTAGCACTCCTGCAAGAAAACGGCCTAGCTAACGCGCCCCTTTTGGAAAACTCAAGGAAAGCCTTGATATGAGAAAGATGCGCTCAAGCTTACTAAGCAAACGTAGGCTTGGGCTCGAAAGCCGGCCTTACTCAACAAGCCCCTTTCCTTTATTAGGTTGGGTGCTTGTTTCCACTCATTGAAGATTCTATCTACAAAAGAAGGTCAACGGAGGATACTAAAATGGCTCTCACTGACACCATTTACGAGAAGGTGAGGTCGTCTTTCTTTCCAGCCGCCATACGGTTCACCTTAAAGCCTTAAAGACGGAGAAGGGGAGGAGCAGTTATCTATGTAATTACGGTCTTTGTTGGCCGTTGTTCCGGTCGAGCACTCTCTTTTCTTTGTCTAATTCCGTCTTACCAAACAAGACTGACTTCTGACCAACCCGCGAAGGCTTGTGAGGCTGAACCAGGTACGAAGAATGAATCTATATCTGTGTACGGAAGTTGCTGGCCGGCGGCCGCTCAACTGTTCGAGCGCAATGCTTGGTTCCGATTCGACAAAGGTCGAATGCCTGGTCGAAGGTCCAGTACAGTAGGTAGCAGGCGTGTTCGTTTTGGCTCCCGAGCGAGAACGAGAAATAGGCGATGCACCATCCTTGCTGCTACGTACGTTTTCCTTGACTTGACAGATTCATCCAATTGAACCCACCCTTAAGTTAAGGAGGCTTTTCCATAATTGGGTGCTCTGCTTTAGTGTGATTGACAAAGGCTAGGCTAGGTTTGGTAATACCCAAAACAAATGAAAAGAGATCGGAGTCGATAGTTGGCAGTTGGCAAGGAACTTGATCCCCCCAAAAAAAAGGGGGGGAAGCTGCGGTCGAACTCTAATTCTGGAAATAAGTCGGGGCCCTTTCACTTCGAGTTCCTTCCTTCGTAGCCAAATCTGATGATACGCTTTGGCGATGTTACCTACCAAATAAAAGGCCTGCTAGGTGATCGAAATCGCTCAGGTCAGTGAGGACTCATTCACTCACCTACTCCTTATCTATTTAATAGTCTCTTCTATCTACTGAATTCAAAAGGCGACCCGCCGCGCCAGGCTGTAAGATAGAGCTGTTGTACTACTTGACTGGTAAGAAAGAGCTTCCGTAAGAACTGGAAGACTCTTGTATGTACGGTAACCCTCTCTTCCGCTACTGGTGGACTGTTGCGCAGAAAGGCCGACAGAAGCAACGTTTCTTAGCGCGCTTTTCAAGCGCTTAGCTTCTGCTAGCGGCGGGGCGGCAAGGCCATGTTGTTCAGTTGAAAGCCTAAGCCAAGAAGGTACGAACGAAGTGACGGGCCCCTTTAGAAGATAGGGGGCGGCTTTCTTGTGGTAGTAATTGCGAGCATCTCTCCTCTTCTCTTAGCGTGCACAGTTTGCTTACATGCCGCCTTAGGCACATCTCTCTTTCTTAGTTTCAAGCTGGCCTAATGATAATGAATGAAAGTCAGTCTTTTAGTAAGCGTATATAAGCAGCTGTTTAGTGTATAAGCAATTCTTTAGTGGTCGCACCGAAAGGTACGTACGGTGGAGGTTGGTTCTACAGCATGCTCCTCGCTGCCCTATGGAGTAATAAGGAAGGGGGGGGCTTCACTCTCTTTCTCAAAGGCTCTGTTCATGCTAGCCCCCAAAGAGTAACTCGTTTTCCACTATCTCTCATCTGGCGTCTCAGTGCAGTCCTACAGCTCATAGCCTATCTTACCACAACAAAAAGATTGTAGGTAGGCCCTCATATTCGAAGCGCTTCCAGAAGGCATTGCTTTCTTCACCAATCATAACACCCGGAAAGATGGGCTTCTGCAGATCTAATTCATTACATACCTTGGCAAAGAAACCACGGCAGATCTGTGATTATCTCATGGGGGAGGTGTCAAGCTTGATTGGTCTCCCTTTCTCTTTTGTTATAATGGAAACAATTGCAAAGATTTAATCTTGCTCCCACTATTCAAAAGGAAGACCGAGAAGACGAATGAATCCAAACCAGGGCCCTGGAAAGCACAACCCTCTCTAGAGAGAAATTTTTTCTCCATTGCACTTTATTTTACAAAGAAAAAAAAGCAAATGCTGCTCTATTCTCAAGGGCCCCCATCCAGATCTGCTTTCTATTTCGGTAGTCTGGTATGTGTAAGTTATACCAGCCTTACAACTAGATTTTAGGAGTTCCATTAAGATAAAGTCATCATTCATCTTCCATAGCTGACGTAGGCGTTCAGCCAAAGCATCAACCGTTCAGTTGCTGAAAGTATAGAGATAAGCTTTCCCCATAAGCTTACCTTCCCAAGCCTTCCTTTTATGGTTCAATACCTTATCTGGGACAAGCACCCGATGAAACTGACTGAATCTCGTATCACTGCCAACCATTTGGTGGTAAAGTCCAAACCCATTTCCCGAATGAGGCCTCTTTCTTCATTTGCATGAAATATATCCAACCAAGAGAGTCGTGCAACCTCCTGAACCTCCTTATTATCTTGACCTGCAGGTTCTCCTGCAACATCTTTTAACTGTTCTAGCGCGGAGCTCCTTTCATCTCCTATATCTTCTTCTTAGAGCCCAAGTTTCGACACAAATTCTCGGCCTAACCCAGTTGGATCCGTGGATGTCTCTGCTACTTGCTGACAGTCACTCTTCATCTTCTCCTCTTTTATCTGAGCTTGATTCTGTTGATTACAAAATCAATCCTGAAACTGGTCATAAACATACCATCCAATAATCACTCTAAAAAGAAGTTCCACCAATCCCTTAGCTAAACAGAAGCAACTAAATAATGCTCACCTGACTACGACTACCTGTCGATGTGTCAAGCTGATACAGTTCCTCCCAACACTTTATTTTGAATTCTCTGACGGAGTCCCGCTTAGTTTCTGATTTTGATCAGTTTATTTCTTTTATAATTCTAAAGTTTTCAAGAGCATTTTCATGACATAGTCCAAATTCGTTTAGTTCGTTTAGTAAGGGTGAGAAAGGGGTTTTCATATATATGTAATAGACAGGCTTGTTTTCTTTAAAAAGTCAATTAACGATTTGGTTTCATTAGCTGACTTCAAAGAAAGGGACGATCACCCACCCAAGTGATCACCCTTCTATTCCTTCTTCTTTTTTTTTTTTTTTCATTATTGTAGGTTGTTGTTATCCTCTTGATACAAACCCTTGGATATGGTATCCACCGGGTTTCTTTCTTTTTGTGGGTGAACCACTCCTCTTTGTTTATTGACCACTTGAAAGTGAACACTTTAACTACTTGACACTGAAGACTTTAGTAGATCTTGAAAGTCGTATCAAGGACACAAGTCTTTGTTGACCGAGCCTTTTTTTTTAATAGGTGTTTTATGAGTGTGTAAGGCTTGGCTCATCAAGTGGTGGATGTGATAGATAGGGCTTTAGTTCGCTTTTACAAAGCTCTCCTTTATATTATATAAGTATTCTAGTAGTAGTAATTATGAATAGGAACCCGGAACACAAGCTGGACATGTTGATGGGACAATTGCATTGCCTTTCATTTCTCATTTCTTTAAAAAGCTTCCCGCTCCTCCTAAAAGACAAGAACTAGAAGCTAGTAAAGAAGTTGAGATTCTAGCCATAGCTTCAATTTCCTATATTTTAAAGAGGACCTCCCTCGCTCTGTCCCCGACTCTTGTGAGCCTGGTGCCTTACTATTGGATTGGCGCCGTTCTTTGCCTGAGCCTGTGAAGCGGTAGAAATGATCGCTACCATCTTGCACTCAATCGAAAGGACCCGTGCATTAAAGATATAAGGGATGAGGCTTTCGATCAAAAAAGCTGGGACTCCCGAAGTGCTAGCCCTCACCCTACTCTTTGATTTTCGCTTAAGCTTCCCCTCCTTATTCATTCTATAGGGCGAGTCCCTTCGTTCCTCTTCCTGAAGGGAAGCAAAGGATGTCGATGGGTTTTCAAAGTCAAAACCAAAGCAGATGGGTCCATTGATAGATACAAAGCCAGGTTGGTGGCTCAGGGGTACACTCACTCAAGAGTATGGGCTTTATTATGAGGAAACCTTAGCACCAGTAGCAAAGTTCAGTTCGAACCCTTATTGCTGTTGCTGCCGCTATAAAATTGCCTATGTATCCGCTGGATGTCAAGAATGCTTTATGTAATGGAGGGCGTTGGGTGTGGAAAGGGCTAAAGGTGGGGAAGGAGGATAATTCCTCACCCCGGCTCTAACTGGGTTCAATCACTCTATATAACCAGCAGCTTTCCGGAGGCAGGCCGTCGGTTATCTCCTTGGGTCGTCTTACCTGGACCCCCGCATTTATCCCAGCTCTCTGCGCAGTTTGTTGTTGTTGTTCGGGCTGAATAGTCTGTCTTCGAAGGATTTCATCAAATCAGACTTTTGATCGGCTAGGGTGCCTGATCCAGCGTATTCGTGCTGTCCAACACGAAACCGAGAGACGGGACGCCTGAGCAAAGCTTTGCACGCATCTCTTTGTTGATATACGTAATAAGATTATGGCGAACGGTCCCTCTTCGGGTTGTCTCAATTCCCGATAACGCCTGCGCCGCCTGGGTACGCGTCTGGATCTGCCTCGGGCTTTGTCTTTCTTTCTATAGGATCTGCATCTGCTGCTCCAACCGTATCTCCTTGTGATGCACCTGGGTTGGTTTGGCCTCTTCCGTAACCCTTGCCGCTGATGGTTATGGGTAAACCACAGTAAAGCAGAAAGGAAAGCCTCTCGGAGAACGTTTTCGTCGTCGTTAAAGCCGAGAGAGAAGTCTCTAAAGCCGCTATGGTCTGGGCTCTCACTCACGTCGTCCGTCCCGGGGACTCCATTACGCTGCTCGCCCTATTAGCCGGCGGCAACCGTGGTAATTCATTAATTTCAGCCAGTCCCGGGTTATATATTGTACGGCGAAACTCTCTAATAGATATCTGTTTTCTCAGGAACCAGACCTGCATGCACGAAGAAGAACATATATCTCTGGTCATATTCTTGTGGAACTTCTGTCGTCCCCTTCATTGTGGTTCCTCGGCCTTGCTAGCCATTTGCTTGCTCGAACTGTACACATTCAAAGAGGGGGCAAGCTAAACAAGCAAGCAAGCCATCCAAGTTTATAGAGTCGGAGGTTAGAAAGAACTTGGAGATTTCCCTGTGACTAACTTAGCGCACTTCCGGTGGTAGCCATTGGGCTAAGTCTCTATAAAGAGCCACTCACATATTTATTTATAGTTCGGTGTGAGATCAGCTAAATTAAGCTACGCTCATCATTTATGATCCACGGCTCGCTCAATTAGAGCACTAACTACTTCAAAGGAATTCGCTCCAAAGACGCTTTGAATCGCTCTGCTGGGACGATCCGGTCGAGAGGTTGTCCAGTCATCTCGGTGAGGAATTTCGCTATGCCACCCGCTGACCTTACACTGTGAGTACTGCTGTAGCAAAGCCAACGGGAAGATCAGTCCCAGGGCTCAATCTATCTAGGCTGCCAGCCAAGATGAAGATGGATTGAAGGGCTTGTCAGGGAGCTTCATAGGGAATTGTAGGATCCCGGTGCGTTTTCCTTCGGTCGGCCTGTCATCGAAGGATGTTAGCAAAATCAGAAGAACTAGAGGCTCGGGTTGGTCAAGCGAACTGATTCATTTAATTCTTCGCCTAGTCTTAGCACCCGCACAGTAGAGGGGAAGAAGCATTCCCTTTCCGACAAAACTAAGCGTCTTGCCGCTGGGTAAAGGCAATAGGAGGAGTGAACCCGACCACTTCACGCTGAGGTTCATAAAGATAAAGGTAAATCCGGCCTCCTTGATCCTCGCCCCAAAGCCAACGCATGAGTTTGGTGCTCTCCATTAACCGCTCAAATCTTGTGCTCAATGAGGTCCCGGTACCTTCTTCTTGGAGCTAGGCTAAAACTCGTCCACATCTCCTGTCCGAACGATCATCTCCCGTCGTCCTTCCGGCTTGCCATCTCTTTATCTCGAATCCCTCGTGATGGTAGGACTCTCTCTTCTGGTCTTGGCCTTGGCTGCTGATTAAATTGAAGACATCCTTTTAGAGGCGCCATCTTTCTTAAGTAAAAACGAGGGGAAAACTAGTGGCTGCCTGAAAATACGATAATTGGGCGGCTTTTGAGACCGGATTTGCCAACACGGTAAACTTTCGTCTTCACGGGTAAGCATATCATCTCTTGAGTGGTAGATCCTCAACCGCTTGATAGTGGGCTATAGGATCAATCTTCCGCTAATGCTAACATCTCTTATCTCATTTTTGATTTACCGCTTCGGTAAAGTGTATAACCTGCCGGTGCTCATCCGCATTTCACAAGCAATTGATGAGTGGCTTTTGCTCCTTGGCCTTCTGTTTATTGATCTTTTCCTGCTTGCGAATCCCCTTCTTCCTTTAATGAAATAGATCGGTCTTCCTCGGCCATCTTGATATGGTTATATCAATAGAAAGCATCCATAAAGGACAGCATCCCATGTCCAGCGGTGTTGTCCACCAGAACATCGATGGTTGAAAGAGGAAAATCATCTTTTGGGCTTGCCTTGTTTAGGCTTGGACTCACGGAACCTACTTTCAAATTGAGGGAAAAACCGCTTTCTTACCAATTAGAAGGAATAAAGAAGGCGCCGCTCGTCCCGGGAAACCAAGTACGCTTTGGTGAGCGAGAAGCAGCCAAGTATAGGAGAAGGGGCGATTGGCTTAGTAAAGATAGTATATAGTTCCACTTGGTGAATAGTGCCTCGGCCCGGTTGAGTCATTTTTTTGTTTGTTCGGCTCGCAGCGAACTTGTTCTAGTGGAAATACATTTCTCTCTGGGAAAAACACATAAGATTTGTTCGCTAGAGCTCATCACTGAAGAATGGTGGCTTGACTTTTTGGAATTAGAGAAAAACTTCTTCGCGTGGGCGGCGTACGTACAAGGTTTTTATCCCTCTTGTATGAGGTGCGTTGCCATCGTCTCTTTCCCCTTTGCCAGGTTACGCGGCATGGATTCGTCGATTGACGAATCGGATCTTGGCTTGCTGTCCCGCCGACGAACCAGTCTAGAAGTAGAAAGGGAAGGCAATAGAAAGAGGTCTCCCTTCCTCCTTCTCTTTGTCTTCTTCTCGCCGCTTTTCTCGTCCATCCTGCCCTGCGCCGCTTACAGATTCAGTTGCAGGTATTTAAGCATCCATTAGTTAAGGGGGTTGGGGCGCGAAGCGCAAACCGCTCTTCTCTCTCTCCGGCGAGGAATTAGATCCTTATCCTTAATAGCCATAGCTGACAATGAATCAATCGCTATCTCACTCTATTGACAGATGAAAGTTATCCCAGGAAAAACATACTATTTTCGATTCCCCGCATGCTACGAATACGAAAATATCCTGTTATTCCTAACATTGGTTATTGATTGCACTTGATTTGTAATAAACAGTCTTATTCAATAACCCGGCATTCTCCGACATTGATTTATAGTTATATCTATCCAATAGTGGTTGGGTAGGCCGATCCTTAAAAGGATAGCCAACTGAGTAGCCGTTGAAAGATTCTTCCTTGTATACTCTGAAGTGACTTTCTTTGGAGCCTCCAGAAAATGCTAAAAAGTCAAATACCCGGCAAAGTCCCAGCTACGAGGTTTATTTCACTCCTAAATTCAGGCTTGGTTTGCGCAAGAATAGGTTGAGAGCTGAAAGCAAGTGGACAGATAGGTTGTTTTCGACGAATCCCCTGCTTGAGAATCAGCTGTTCGCATTGCTCTTGCGCTAGAGCCTGCCGGGAGAAAAGAAAGTCTCGTGGGTCTCTCCGACTCTGATTAGTGACATAGAGAAGAAAAGCAGATTTTTTCCATTTTAGCAGATAAGATAGCAGCAGAAGACATTTTGTCCATTCCTGCTTTCCTGAAGCTGCCTAAACTGGATCAATAGAATATCACACATGCGCCATTACTATGCCTCACGTTCTAGTTCGAGTTCTAAGCGCAAGGAATTTACAACTATTAGTATAAGAATAGGAAAGGACCTGGCACGGTAGATCCGCTCATCCTGGCTTCGAATCCTAGCTTGAGTTGCCACGGGAACCTTAGCGCCGCGTGTGTGTTGTGGGAAGGTCCTCCAAGGAAGAGGCATAGAAAGAGTGAGAAAGCTCAATCCAAGACATGAAAGTGGAATCACAACTATCGGATCTCGTGCTTAAGCAAAGAGACAATTTCCTTTTGATAGTGCGAAGGTACATCTCTTGGGTAAAGACTAAGAGCAATTCCGTCTTTCAGGGAATTAGGTAACAAAGGATCCACGGAGCGTAGAAGGGAGGAGTTCATACCCGGTTAGGGGATTACTGGCCCAACTTCCTTTTTGTCTATTTCGCATAGCCGGGCTCTTGTCTAATCTCTTTTCTCTCGCAATCGGACATGTTGCGGCGTAAACGGTGATCATTTCTGTTGCGCTTGAACGGGGTTCATTTGCAAAAGTTGGGGAAGGAGCTGCTAGTGTTTTCGACGACTCAGCTCTTTGACTTGTTGCCACATCTATTATCTAGATCCAAGCCAAGAATAAGTGAGAGCAAGCTTAAGCACAGAAATCGAATAGGCTGTTCGGGAGCTAAGAGAGATTGGCAATAAGAGTAAAGAGGTGCCTAGCTTTTTAACAGCAGCAAATCGGCATATCGCTACTTCTATTCTTAGGCATTCCGACATTCCAGGTCCTTCCCGTCCCGAAATTCCTTCTTCTTGATAGCACAGGGCGCAGCGGTAAATACCGAGGAAAGAAGATAAGAAAATGGCTTTTATCCCAGGCCACGGTAGCAAGTCTTCTGCGGAGGAAGGAAGCCAGGCATAGAGGTGCATATCCGCCTTGGAAGTTTTAATGCCGGTCCTTCGACGAGCCCTTTGCTCAAGCTTCTATTGCACCTTTAGAAAGGAAATCGGCATTTAGGACAATTTTCCCAAGGAAAGAATCAAATGGCGCATTTCGATGTCACTTATTAAAGCAAGAACCCTGCCCTGAGAAATCCCAAGCGATTCTGTTCTGTCTGTGGGTATATCTTCTTCTAATTCATCTAGTTCATGTGCAGCCTACTCGTGGCCCTGCTAACAGCTCTTTGTCCGATTCTATTCCTATTTCCTGATTCTATCTCGTCTCATCGGTCATTGAAGGAAAACTATCGATATAAGCATGAGAAAGAGCAAATTCAACTTAAGACATTGATGGTTTTGTTTACAAGTAGCGAGAAAAGAAAAGCATTATCAACAGCAAATGCCGTACACCTGTAATTAACCGCAGAGACGGTGGAAGGTGAAGAGGTCGAGTCAGAGGTAACGGTTGAACGCTAAGCTGCTTCTCAATTCAACGATTTAAGGCCATTGTTCTGGACAGAAATCTGCATGTTATGCACCCCAGCATACATTAAAGTGAAAAGTGGCGATTTGAAGCTTGATACACAGGCAATGAAAGAATGCATTGAATTTGACTGAAACAGGAATAGTTCCTTTAGGTGTTCTCCTTTATAGTGAGTCTAGTCCTTCGCTTGATGGAAGCACTAGGGGATTTCAATGCCTTAGTTCTTCCCTGCTTTAGTAGAGCCAATTAGCGTAGGAGAACTCCTCGCTGTCGGTAAGGGAGAGGTGCTTATGAGCTCCAACTATTCATTCGTTTAGGGCGAGCCAATTCAGTTATCACTTCCTCCACTATATGAATGAATGATAAAAACACAACAACTAAGAGCGGGCCTCGCCTGTCATCTACCAGAAAAAAAACTAGGAAGGCAAGAGAAAGCAACCGCCCCTTGACCTAACAAAAACACTAATAAACCTAATCTAATCTCGATTATAACAGAAAAACTCAAGACGCATTTTGGCACTAGTTAAGGTATGGTCTTCGGAGAATCGGCAAGACATAGCGGACGACCTTCCTTAATCATTGGCAAAGTATCCTTTCTCCACCTTTCCTGGAACTTATGCCATACCCCGAGGTGGATTCGAACCACCAAACAAGCCATTTCCCCTTGAATGCTCGTTTGAGCTACTGATACCGGAACCGATCTCTCTCTGGATCTGAACCAGAATCAGGGAAGACGTAATTGAAATATGCACCTGGAATTCAATCACATTGGTATAAAGAGCCGGAAAGGAAGAAGAGGAGGGAAGAAGCAACGGACTGAGCGACGAAGCGACGGGATTGAGCGCTTCTCCTAGCGCAGGAGTTTTCGTCGCTGGATTAAGACGACTTAGCTACTTGTCTGAAAGCGGAAACAGAATAGGAAGGTGACTAACTTCATTCGGTAAAGCTAGAAAGCAACCGAAAGAGGCACATCAAAAGGTCTGAAATAAGTCTAGCCTGCCAAGGTTATGTAATAGAGGCGATAGTGAGCCCCGAAGAGTGCTTTTCTATTATTCCCGTGACTCGTTCGCTACGTATTCCTTTCACTGAGCAAGCTCCATCGCTCCTAATACTAGGACAAGGCTCGCTTATGGCTCGCTACCATGGCTTTAGTAGTCAAGAATTCCTCTTTCTTTTTGTTGATGGTGCGTTGGAAGGGACGAAAGGAGCTAGTGAGCAATGACATCTGCGGGGAATAGGCTTGCTTCTTCCTAGCGATCGAGTGGTCCTCCCTCTTCCTGTTCACCACCGGTTCGCCCACTGCTGCTTTCATAGATGTCGTGCGAAGGGACAGAGCTAATGGATGCCTATTCCGTTCTCCTGCGGAAGCTCCTGCTCAAGAGTTCAAACAGACAGAAGAGAGTCCTGCTACTGAAAAAAGTCCATACCATGGGATTCAAACAAAGGGGATTTATTCACGAATACGATTTCTATTGATTGAATTTCCTATTATGGATGGCGGGCGGGCCGGGTGGCTTCCTTTCCCGATTGAAAGCTGTTTCGGTGGAGGGGACGAAGCGAAGGAGATCCAGTTTACGGTTCCTTTGATTGCGTGCATTACGATTACTCATATATACCGGTTCCTGTGGCGATTGCTTGTGTACCTTTTCTAAAGAACTATCCATTCCTGCCTCTTCCTCTTGCTTGTTCCTTTCGGTGCCGATGCCTATATTATATCCCCAGCGACTACCAATTCCAGCTTGCTTTTGTTCCTGCTCACACTCCTAAGCCAATACTCAGAAACCTCTTATTCTGGCTTTCCAAAGTGGCGAGCAGCATTCATTCAACCCGTGGTTCTGTAAGACCTGGCTCGCTCCGTCTGACTACGCTCGCACCGTTCAAGTGGATAAAGAAATCTTCCCTTGCTTTCGGTAAGCGAGTAGGTGTAAAGGCTGTATTTGCTGTAGCGGTAAGGGCGGAGCAAGCAGTAGTTTCAGTTACGGGTCAGGGGCTGGTGACTTCTAGGCACACTCGACTTCTTTTTCCGAGAGCTGGTACAAGCCTTACGTGATAGGGGTGCTCACCTTATTGAAAAGGCCTCTATAGATAGGGTGTTAGCGCTTGACTAATAAGATAGAAAGGGGCAAGCCAAACCCCACTCCTAACAAGTTGCTGAGTTCAGCTTTCGGGGCTACCTACTTTAGGGCTTATGTAATATATAAAGAAGAGCCCTCTTAGGGCCTTTTTGTTTAATTGTTTAAGGGCTGCTCGCCTTTTGAATAGAAAGAAGTGGGAGAGCGGAGGTGATTTCGGTAAACCGATGCATGAGCTGAGGCTCCCATGTCCCGCCGACCCTCCGAAAAGTCAGGTCGTAAAACAGCTCATAGGGAGTCAGAAGCAAGCAGAGTCAAAGGCGGGTCAAACTCACATAAGCAGAGGGGGAGATACATTCATGAAAAGCGAGAAGACGTGCCGTGGGGGACTGACCAACTATGAATAGATCTTACTTACGGGTAAGAGTAGGAACATCTATTAGTCCGTATCGTGGGTCTACTTGTTACAAAAGGCGAGCAGCCCCATTCCAAAACATTCACAGAGGTCCTCAGGCAGACATCGAAAAGGGGACGAAAAGAGTCTATTTACCTTTACAATATTCCGGAATGTATCATGGCTCTATCTATTCATTAAAAAAAAAAAAAGAGTTCTGCATCTCTCCGAGGCTGGGGAAACAAATAGGCGTGGGGAAGAGAGAGAGAGGGGGGCTACGAGCCCTCTCCCGTTGTTGTTCCCGGACCACCCATACCTTCTTTCCCCTTCGCCCGGCCCGGTGAGATCAGATTTCTCGAACGAAGTGAAGTGATAGGAAGAGAAGACTGCTGGCGGGAGATCTCTATTCATAAAACCCCCTTTACTAGTAAGGGGAAAACGAAAGTGCGCTCCTGCGCACCAGCTGAAGAAAGGAGCTTTGGAAGCTTACCTTATTATGGTTCCAAACCTATCTTACTAATAAGAAGAAAGGCGCAAGCTAAAACCTACTCCTAACAAGTTTCTGGGTCGAAGTATTGCATTCTCCATCCGCCCGACAGCAGCAGAGGGGGTTCGATTCCCGTTATACGCGATGTGGCGAAAAAGACTGATTCAACGAGATATGCCTTGCCTGCATTAAGATTTAAAACTTGTCGTCTACTTTCAGGAAATGTTTGGAACAGAGAACTTACAATAATACAACGCCGCATTCTCCAAAGATTGAGAAACAAGAAGAGATCTATTAAGAGAAAGATTTATTCGAGAGAAAATCTTAACAGTTACATCCAATCACAAACTACACGAAAGTTGTCCCTTTTTCATGGAGATTTACCCATCACAGAGATGCACAGAAGAACAAAACGATCATATATCCCTTTTCTACTCAATCCAGAAACAAGATCGGACGTTATTCCGGTTCGTCTCCATTTTCGTGAAACTATTCCTCAAGCAAGGCAGCCGATAAGTCATCGAAGGGTTTGTGTGAATAATAGAATGGTAAACATTACTCATTTTAAAGTGTCCCACGGTGATATAATATCTTTTCAAGAAAATGATGCGAGAACCCGCGGTGAAGAAATAAGGAGATCTTTCTATATCGAAATATCAGTTGAAAAAATCATAGGCAAATTCCTGGATCGCCCGGTAAGAATGTGGAGAAGAACCAAAACAGAATGGTTCCGAAAACTCAAAACTAAGAAGGGATGCCGCCTACTACTAAAATCCCAGTTTTTGCAACAGTTGCGTTCTTCTATGCAAGAAGAAGACACAAAGAAGTTTGGATCCAAAAAAGTATGCTTAGGCAGTTATTTCGATGAGCACAACAGAATGAAGAGGAATTTGTATCATTTCAAATCCCTATTCTTATCGAAGAGAAGGAACGAGAAAAACCGAAATATTCCTACTCGAACAAGAAGTCCTATAGTTTACAACTCTTCTTTATATAGTAATTCGACCTATTGCTCCGCATCCCCCCATCAGTTTACTATGAAGAGAAAAATCAAAAGAATCGAACTACCTACTCATTATTCGGAGGTGAATCATAGAACACCAAAAGCTGTGGTATCTTATGGACCTAACATAGGTCACATCCCTCACGACATAAGATTGAAAGATCCAAACCTTCTTCTTCGGAGCGGAAACGGACGTGGCCAAAACATATAAAGATCAGCGTAGTCGCTCATAAGGACATATCTATCCGGATAGAGGATAGTCGTCATCGATTCATAGATAGATCTCTCTCCATATAGATAGGTATCTTCGTGGATAGAGATAAAGATAGGGATCCATCTAGATCCCTATCTTTATCTTGAATCACTATTTCCATTTTTTTTTTCTTGATTCTGATTGATTGCCTTTTTTTTGACGACAAGTTTTCAATCTTAATGCAGGGCAAGGAAATATTGTTTTTCAATTATTAGGGTCGGAGCGTAGACGAAGCGAGCAGAGCCCAGGAAACAAAACAGGGAAGCCCGTCATAAAGCAGTCGACTAGAAGTAGAAGACTGCTGGCCTGAGAGAAGGCGGCCTCTCTCGGGAAACATGGCCCAATTTCTCTTCTTTCTTTTTGATTTCAGCTTTCTTTATTTTTTCAGGGGCCCAGAACGCTAAAAGGTGGGGGAGAAGGAAGCCGAACCTCTAATCAACCTAGACACATAAAAAATTCTCGGCGTCGAGAGAGATTTGAGATTCCGTAAGTAACTCAGTGAGTGCTTTCTAAGGCTTGAAAGAAGAAAATGAAATACGAACAACCGCGCTGGTCGTAATAGATCGACTTTCATGCTAGTTCTTGCTCCAGCATGAAAGTTCCATTTCAGGGAAGGACGACGTACTATGATACTTTCTGTTTTGTCGAGCCCTGCTTTGGTCTCTGGTTTGATGGTTGTACGTGCTAAAAATCCGGTACATTCCGTTTTGTTTCCCATCCCAGTCTTTCGCAACACTTCAGGTTTACTTCTTTTGTTAGGTCTCGACTTTTTCGCTATGATCTTCCCAGTAGTTTATATAGGAGCTATAGCCGTTTCATTCCTATTCGTTGTTATGATGTTCAATATTCAAATAGCGGAGATTCACGAAGAAGTATTGCGCTATTTACCAGTGAGTGGTATTATTGGACTGATCTTTTGGTGGGAAATGTTCTTCATTTTAGATAATGAAAGCATTCCATTACTACCAACCCAAAGAAATACGACCTCTCTAAGATATACGGTTTATGCCGAAAAGGTACGAAGTTGGACTAATTTGGAAACATTGGGCAATTTACTTTATACCTACTATTCCGTCTGGTTTTTGGTTCCTAGTCTTATTTTATTAGTAGCCATGATTGGGGCTATAGTACTGACTATGCATAGGACTACTAAGGTGAAAAGACAGGATGTATTCCGACGAAATGCTATTGATTTTAGGAGGACTATAATGAGGAGGACGACAGACCCACTCACGATCTACTAAAGGGCAAGTAGCTTGATTGGTTCGAATCCAATTCGTGAGATGGCAGTGATCTTTAGCCGATCATGCTAAGGTAAGCAGAGATCTTCCGATACCCCTCATTCCACCAATGGAGATAGCAAGGAGATAGAAGAAGTCCTCTTCCACGCTTGGGAAAGGGATCGAACGAGAAGCTTTGGCATGAAGTACGCGTGGGAGGCATTCGCATGGCATTGAACTAAATCCGCTGCTATTGATCTACAACCGCTGTTTTCAACATCTGCTGTGCAAGTGCAATATCCACTCCTATCTTTAGCTGGATTCCCCACTCTAAGGGAAGTGAGCCGAGGAAAGGCAGTGAAACATGAAATAGATTGCTTAGCAGGTTCAGGAGATGGGGGTCTCGATAGGAAGGAGGAGACGAGGGATGTTGAGTGCTATGGCCTGGTGGAGAACAAGAACTTGGATGATAAGGTTGGAGGAACAGAACTCATTGTCTCGCTACGCCTCGATGCCGCTACAGATGTTGAGTCATAGGGATGGGGTTCGGAGGAGGACGAATGAAGGGTTTATTCCCGGCGAGGTCACTTCCTTTCCCGAATTCGTTAGATTGCCACCAGTTCCAGGATTGGGAGAACATAGGATTGGTAGTTGGGCTCTGCTCGCTTGGTTGGTCATTCCCTTCTGTCTTGGTTGATGGATAGGTGAGCGCATGCGGTTACTTCCGAACGAACCGGTCGATGGCAAGCTTTAGCTTAGCTGGCTAGCGGAACAGAAGATGGGTTAATGGGCTCTTAAGGCTTGGGATTTGATCCACTCGATAGGGAACGAGCAGATGGCTCCTCTTCCGCGGTTCTTCGCCTCCACCCGCGAATGGTGAATTTCTTGCTGGTCTTACAAAAGGATTCTCGCAGTTTATGAGAGAAAATCTTAGCGGTTCTCTCGAGAGCATCCCCTATGGTTGGTTGTCTTTTCTCTGCTGTAGAGAAGACCTTTGCGGAACTCTGTTCTCGAAAGCAAATTTTCTATCTAAAGAAAGGGGAAGCAGTCTCAATTTAGGCAATCGATAAAGGAGTTTTACTCGACCGAAGATAAAGAGGTTCTGAACTCGACTAAGCAAGTAGCTGGAAAGGAGTCACTTGACCGGCAGGAAAGGCGGGATACTATTAGAAAGGAGAAGTTCGAAGAGAGGAGTGGGGGGTATATGCCTTAGTCAACCTCGGGATATTGATTGCCAGTTAAGCCCTCGTGCGTGGTGAAAGAAAGAGTTCTCCCGAACCCGAAGAGAGAGGAAAGAGCGAAAGCTAGGATCGGATGGCATAAACGGAAGAAGGAGCTTACTCTGAAGAAGTAGCCAGGCAAGATTCTGGGAGTTAAGTCCGAGTCCAAGTCTGAGTCTGAGACCGAAGAAAGAAGCTCGACATCTGAATATGGGGCAATACCGGAGAGCACAGAGCGAGAGGAGAACAAGTCTTAAGGATCAGAGTGGAAGCTTTCCTAATAAGGAAAAGGGGTACTGTACTAATTGAGTAATCTCAAGTCAGTAAAGCCGGACAGGTAAGGGGTTAACCCAAGAGGGGGGACTGACTAAAGCAAAGCACCAAAGCTCATGGGATTCTATTCCACTAGAGGGTACATTTCCATTTAACCAAATAGGCTTTGGAAAGAATATGAGTGGTCTCCGTCCTCATCCACATCCACTTCTAACTAAGAAGTTGAGGGACAAGACCGAAGGTATAGTTTACCAGCCGAAGGTGGTTACGGTTTTGAACTAAACCAGCCTGACTCAGAAGTAGCCGGAGAAAGGCGGTAACTCGTTCTTAAGCAAAAGCAGGGGCTAACTCCACCGAAGCTAATGCCATTAGGAGAGGAGGAAGAACCTCTGAACTCTGAGTTGAGTTACGTTTTGGGAAGATGACTGACGTTTAGTGTTGCCAGTTCCAATCGAAGGGATATGAGTTCAGTTAAGTCCGAGTCTTCTTCTTCGGAGTTTGGTAAAGAGAATAGCTCTACTATTTAGTATTGGAACTTACTCGACTAGCGAAGTGGAACTAGAAGAAGTTAAGATTCAGAGGCTAGGGAAGAAGTTTCAGTTTCAGCCAAAGAGGAGTACCACTTTGCCAGAGGAAGTAGAACTAGAAGTTTCAGGACAGAGACAGGGCTTAAACCAACAGTTGTTGAGGAATGGGATTAATAGCTCGACTAGGCAGGATAGTAGTTTCACTGGTAACTTTTTCCTTTAGACGATCGAGAAGTTCAGTTCCGAGGTTTCAGTTGAAAAGCCAGATCGAAGGAAGTTGAGTGGAATGAAGCCATTCTCAGGAGTGGGATAGGGTGGAAATCCCAGATCTCATACGCTTTTTCGTGGCGAACTCAAAATAGAAGAGAGAAAAGACAAGGAAAGATTCTTTCCCCAGCCTAAGGACACCGATACCAGGGCAACGCATTCCTCACACTTATTTAATGGAGGATCGGTATCAAGAGCAGGAGCAAGAGACTCCGGATATAGGGTCACAAAGAGAATAAGTAGCGGGATAAGAATCCGTAGAAAGCTCAGGCTCAGGAGCCGCGGCTTGGATATTTTTTCTTCTAGTAAGGAGTGATGAATGAAACAGTCGACGCATTGTTTCGAGCTATTTTCTTCTTCCTATTTAGTCAGCACTCCAACCACGGTATTATAACATACTTGGGTTGCCACTTCCTGTGGGTTAGCAGAACGAGCAAAGCCATTGTTATTGCTGACCAGGGCTTTCGCGACACCCCTTTGCTACTCGATATGCAACTGCGCATCCTTCACACCCTTCTGTGTACCTTTCTTATCTTAAGAAATGAAACTTCTCCGCTGGCAGAGTGCTTCGTTGAGTCAAAAGCTATATCCTTCCCGTTGCTGAAGCGCCTGCACTGACGCACGGCGCTCTTTTTGAGTTTTTATATTCGCTTGACACTTACTTTACGTGATGTCAGAGTTCGATTAGAGCTAGCTCAAGCAGCAGCCCATCCTAACATTTTATTAGCCGATTCATTCATTCGATTTGAAGGGTGTTATTAGAAAGCCAAAATAAAAGAAAGCCCTTACCCAAGTTGTCTATTTACGTAGGTGAATCAAGTACAACAAGTAAGGTCAGAGCTTGTGGGTAGAAGATTGGGCTCTGCTACGCATATCCACTATAGACTAGGAAAGAAATACGCATTGCTTACTTACTGTTTTTTAGACTATGCGGGGCTTAAAGCCCAAAACAAAACTAACTACATCCTGGGTAAAGATAGCTCTATCAGGTCATTCAAGAGAATGCGAAATTTCATAACATCATGGAAATTTTCTAATCTTCTTCGCCACATCGGGGCTATGGGATTCGAACCCAATATTATTCCGCGACCCCTCTACGAATAACAAGAAAACTTTTCTATTTTTTACAAGCTTCGCCGCTTTTCAAAAACTAGAAGAAGGTGAATGAGTACATCACAATGAAGCCAATTCGGTTGTCTGGTAGAGTCCAGTGATGGTAAGGTGCAAACATGAACACTGTTATGAAGAAGAACCCCATCAATTGAATCGCGAACCTTCCCATCTTGTCAATGAATACAACAGCGGACAAATACCGGAACTCCCTCGTCACTTCCTTCGTCTGCTTTCTTTCGCCAGTACTCTTCTTGCTCATGACATAAGGAGCCATGTGTTACTCCGAAAAAAGGCAGCCCAGAAGCTCACGGCTGTTTTGATATTTAGATCGGTGGTTCCAATAGTCACTTTCATAGACTTTATTTAGATCTATGGGAAGAACGAAAGGCTTACTGATCACTTGCAGAATCGGCCATTTGATTACCGGTTAGCTAGGCCGGTTGGATCACTTCGCGAATCCTGTTCATCCAGCTTCCCACAGATGAACGCATCCTTCCTTGTCGTCCAATAGCTACATTGAACCCGCCTTTGCCCAGTCACTTAAGACTGCCACAATCGTGATCGATAGCGATCACGGACGGTCCCGCATTTCCATTTAGCTGAAAGGAGGAGCCTATGTAACGATGGCCAGGAGTGCCTATCCGCCGATGTAGGTGCAACGGGATTGAGCTAGCTAAGCGCATTTGTCGAAGCGGTTACACTTGCATCTTATATATGATGCCGCCATATCTTTCATCTTGCCCTCGCTGTGAGACTACCTCTTTCTCTCTATCTAGATGTAGCCTCTGTATCCAGATCGAAGAGACTCTTTTAGGTTTAGGATCGACTTAGGCCCAGAGAATCTATCTCATCTTACTATACCCTCAGACAAGGGGACTAGGAAGATAGATAAGGGTTGATTCTTGGGTCGTATCCAGAGGGCATGTATATCTCCATAGGAGTACCCGGTTAGGGGTAATGCCTATCTATCCCAGGCCTCATCAGCCCCATCGAGAAGGATAGAAGATAGAAAGCCATAAAGTATTTTGACTTTCCGGTGACCGAAGAGTCCTTAGACTCGTAGGGGTTTACCCGTAGAGTCGGTAAACTCGAAGAGCCTTAGAATCAATTACAACAGCTGCAGCAGAAGTAGAGGGATCAGCCTTAGGAGTCAGTCCCCCGACGTACCCAAGATCTTCGAAACATAAAAGTAAGGACCCCGATTTCATGATGAACCCTAGACCGAATCCAACCCTGTAATGAATAAACCCGTTTGTTACGCACAGGTCGCCCCTGAAACAGCGGAGGGAACACCTATTAGGGGATATCGGTATATCAATACCGATTCGATCCGAGATCTTGGAATTGGAATAAGTTCGGCAGCGGATGCAGCTCAATCAACTCCTGAGGATGTAGTGGATGAGGCGGTTACTGCCATGGATAGGGGGCCAATCCTTGATGAGCAACCTGTTGTGGATGAAGCGACAATCGAATCTTGAGTGCCCAAGCAACTGATGTAACTGAAGAGCATGTGGACGTTCTGAAAGAGGTCCTTGATAGCATCGAGGTAGAGGTTCCCGGTAGGACAGAAAGAGAGAAGATAGCAGAAGAGATTCCAGCTTCGGTTGGAATCAATGAATCTGCTGCAATGGAGATGGAGACGGGTGCGAAAGAAGAAGTCAACATCCTGTGAAGCGACAACCATACAAGTGAGGTTGTTTTTTGGCAAACAGAGGCAAGCTCCAGCGACGGAGAGTTCATCGACTTCCTCTCTTTCTTATGATAAAGAAGTAGCTGATGATGTCGCCGAGAGATCACCAGAATAAGAGCAGGCTGCAGCGACGGAAAGTGACAAAACAACTAGCTCTTCAGAAAAAGGTTGAGTAAAGTACACCAATAACCGGGGAGCAAGCCCCGAGAGGTCATCTTCCCCTAATAGGGATATTTCTTCGGCAGCAGGAGAACATACCATATCTGCTACAAGAAGCGAAACTGACCCTAGTATGCCGGCTTCTTCTGAACCTTCTCATACCAGGGCACCCATTAGCATTAGCTTAGGGAGCGCTTCACAACACAAGCAACTTAAGATCCGAGTAATGTTCCTTGGCTAGATGACACAGCTTCAGAAGAAAGAATAGAATGCACCATCAGAAGAAGTGTTGACAATGGTCTTTTTAACCGCAAGGAAGCAAAGCTATAGCTATGAAGGCTTGGGACGGAATTTATAGCCACCGACACTGAAAGGGCTGCAGGCGTAGACATGTCGGCATGGAAGCTCTCACATCGCAGGTATCTGCTGCAATCCGTGAATTCAAGGCGTCTCTGCCATACCAGTGAAAAGTATGCCGAAGAGGTTCAACGGCAAGTCGCCGAAGCTAGTGCTGCTATTGAAGAAGCTGCAAATCGCCAGAGGGAATATTTCGCTGCTGACGAGGCTGCTGCAACAGCTGAAAGCAATAATTGATGCACACCTAGAATTCTGAGCAAATAGCAAGGCACGGGGCTCGCGGAACATATGGCCAGTATCCGAGAGCACGAAGAAGATATAATCAAATGCAATCGGCGAAGCCTCGCAACAGAGGATGAGAAGAGGTCTCAAAAGCTCAGGAATCCCATCGCTACACTCGATAACACACTCACTAAACGACTAAACGAAATACAGCAAGCATATTCAAAAGTAGACGTACCCATACGGAACTACAGGCCGCGGATTTCAACAGAATTCTGCGCAGCAACACTGCCAACTCAAAATCTTAAGGAAGAGGAAACCAAAGAGGACGAGGTCGACGAGAAGGCCAAGGTAACTGGAACCAAGGCCATCATCAGAATCAGAGTTGGAACAAGGAACAGAAATGGATTCTTTATATCTTTGTATACTAATCAAGGAAAGGAATGGATGACTGTTGGTACATCGACTCAGTACCAGACTTGGATGACTCTGAAAAGCCTTTGCCGTTCTTCGAAAACCGTGTCCCGGACTCTTTTTGAAAAGCTTAATGGAATGCTGCTTCCGCATTAGCATTAACGAATTGCTCCGGAATGAAAGACAAGCAAATAGGAATAGAATGTAGTCTTATTGGTTGGGCCACTAAGGCCTGTTCCTCCACTGTCATTCTTGGAATTTCCTCGATCTTCTCTTCGGCAGAACTAAATGATTGAGAGGCTTACGCAGACCTTTGCGGTGCATAATGAAGGGTTTCATTTGCATATCGGCATAAAAGAATAAAATCCCTCCAAGAAAAATGCAACCAAGAAAATAAGAGAGCTTCGTTTCCAGAGTTCGAAGGGATGCAGTGTAACGTAAAATTGGAAAAAGGTTGGGTTGGGGCCATTTGCTCATATGTCCCTAAACAAGACAGCCAAATTCAGCAAATAAAAAACAGCTATTCATTTATGGACCACCTAGCAAACAACAAACTAGCATCTTCCACTTCCTCCAAAAGTATGAAGGATAAACTATGCCAGCTCCAGAGCTCATCCACTCAATAATAGCCCTAACTCAAGAATTCAATTCGGAACTGCGTTCACTCAGGAAGAAAAACGAGTTTCTTTACCACTACTGAGATAGCTGATCGGTCGGCGTCCAAGCGGAAGAAGACAGTAACAGTATAGGTTAGGGTACTAACAGAGCCAGTGGTTTAAGGGGAAATAAAAGAAGACTCACTCTCCACCTCTAGAGGCCAATGCAATGAGTGCTACTTCCTCACTTCTCTTTGATAAGATAGATCTTTTTTATCATGAAGAGTGAAAAAGGGAGTTTTTTCTGACTTATCTTAAAAAGGAAGACTCCAACTCCATGCATGAGGCTAATTCGTATAATTAGATCCGCTTAGGCATTCGGCAGAACTAAATGAAGAGAATAAAAAAGAAATGGAATGGGCTCATTTCAATTTCAGGATATGCCTCTGTACCTTAATCAATGGGACCCAGTGAAGTGCCATCTCACATTGCCTTATGTTATGGTTAAACATACAATGACTGGCAATGGAGTCTTGAAAGGCCTCAGCAGTCGGGCTGTGAACCATAGTCTATCGGCGTAGAGAAGTCACTAGTCCTCGAAAAGGGGGTCTTCTTGTCTCTCACTCTCCTTGCTTAGCTTGTGGGGAAGAGCAGCTTTTAGCTTTTCAAACTTCACTCGTTCAAAAGCCAATGAGAGTGTAAGTTTTGTCCCATGCTCTAAGTAGCTTCAACCTGCTCTTACGAGATATGCCTTGCCTGCATTAAGATAAGAAGGTGGGCCTTGGTCTTCTCTTCTTATGACAAAGTCATTTCGATTCGTAATATTAAAGTTATCCCATACGAATCCAAGACGATTCTCAGCATCACGAAGAGAGGTTTATAAAATCCTTCTTTTTTAGTCTAATAGACTTGCCATTCCTTCGAAAATCCTACCAATTCACTGGAAAATTCTCTTATTTCCTTTCTAAAGGCAAATTCTTTTTCCATAAAATAAAGATAAAGACAGAATTCAAGATAAAGTTCCTGATTAAGAAAGGTGCCAAGGCCGTTAAGACCAAATCATCATTTTTATCTGGACGAAGAGCCAAACAATAATGTGGCGTAGAAAGGATGTGCCCGAATTCCTTTGCCTTTTCTCGTTCTTCCTTGGAAAAGACCTCAACTTTGCTTTGAGGGGCGAAAGAAGATAAGTTTTGTCTCGGCTCGGATTGAATCCACTTTCTCTCTATCAAAGCCATAGAGATGTACTAATTCATCAAAAACGACTCTGATTTCTCAGAGGGGTCTAGCTCCATATGAATCTTTTCCACGTTTGGAGTGGACATTGCTGACACATGATGTGTGCCCTCATTTTGGTAATCTAAGTTTGCCTTTTCGGGGGTTGAGGTTTCTATTTCGTGTTAAGAAAGGTCAAGGCTTATTTGTCCAGGTGTGGGCCACATGGCTGGCGTGAGTTTTGATGTCGGTAATGTGTGATTAGGTTGGTTGGATGCTAACGAGTTTGAGGGACTTCTTGCAAATGGGTTAGATCGTCCCTTTTCATTCCATCATTAAGCTGTTTAGCTAGGCTGGTGTGAAAACATGATCTTGTCTTTTCTCCTTGTTGCCGGAATAGGTGCTCTAAGCTTTATCCGACCACGCCGTATATGTATGTCTCCATTTGACCTCGGATTCGTCCTTTGGCGGTAGTTTTTATAGTAATAGGTGGCTTACAACTAGTCTTTTTAGGAAGCAAGCTCCTTGAAAGCAACGTAGTACGAACAGTTCTACTTGATTCTTGAACAGAAAGATCCCTATCTGACCTAGGTATGAGGGTAGAAGCGCCCGATCAAGCGCTTTAGTTGACATTACGCACAAAGCAAAAAAATCCGGCATACAAGCTTTGTCTTGATCATAAACGGAGATTGCTGCATCTTCTGCGGGAGCTCCAAGTTTCAGTTAAGGCGGAGATCATTGCTTAATATACTTAAATATTGGTGCGACCTATATCTCTCCGAACCCTTTGATGCACTCTCGCACCAAACATATTGAAATATACCAGTTAGCGCTTTCCTTCCTCTAGAAAGACTCTGCAGGGGAATTCGCCCTTTCAAGGGTGCAAGAAAGGGCCGGAGACTGCCTTTTCTTTAGTGGATTGGCTCACTACTGACTTACTATCTAGTTACTAGAAAGATAAAGGTACCGTACTGGTTTGCCCAGGACTGAGACCGACAGACTGCTTTCAACCGCTTTTCTAGGGGTGGAATGAACCTTTACTGCACTGCTAGCGTTTTAGAGCTTGAAATAACTAGCACTCATACGGATTGGACTTAAACCGTGCTACTAGGCTTAAAAGAAAAGCTTTCACTCTCCCCCCCGAATAAGGAGCTAGATTGATTGATAGAAGCGTTGAAGAGCTACAATAAAGTCATTCTAAATTCTCGATGCGAAGAAAGGCCCTATCCTAGTTTCCTTTGTTTGATTTTTATAGTATATAGAGAGAATCTTAGGCTTCAAACCAGGATGCTAGGAAATAGTTGTAATTCATTCTCATTGCACGAGCTTCGAAAGTGTAGATGCGAGATAGAATTTGATCCGGGCATAGCCATAGATATAGATGTGGAACTTTATCAAATAGGTAATACTTTCTCGCTGATAGAAAAAGAGAGAACACAGGCGCGCAGTGGAACTCCTATTTCGAAAATGAAGACCAGAATATGTTGAGGCTACGATCTTTACTCTACTGCAACTAAAATCAAAAGCCCTATACGTCCTACCTAATCATGAAAGAATGACTTGGATGAGTGTTTGGTAATCTCGATTCATTCCCTCGGAATTCTTCGATCGATTTCAGAGGCAGGACAAGCTCGATGCATAGATTCGTACGCTTGAAAGGAAAGGTCACTCTTCTTGATGCACTCTTTCCCTTTTTTTCTGCTTTCCTTCCTTTCTGTACAAAGCTTGAACGTGGAAATGTTATACCTTCCCTAGAAGAAAGAAGCAATAGCCTTATTAGTCAACTCGAAAGTTAGCGAAGTCACTTCGGGGCGATAGGGACCAGGAGCCAATCCCTCCCTTGCTTTCTTGCTATCTAGTAGAGCTATTGACTTACATCCTTACCGCAGAATCTTTCCCTAAGAGTTACCCTTACTTTTGACCGCTTAAGGTTTAAGTAAGGAAAGGAGCTAGTTCTACTTACTAGCTCGAACGTAGCCAAATTCTCCATGGGATTTATTCGCTTTACCGAAAGTTTAGATGAAAAAATAATAAGGGAAACGGCAAGAAAATCTCTCTCTTATATTTGTCTTATCTTTGACGGAAAAGTGCATCTAGTGGCTGGCCTTCCTTCTTTCATTCTTCCTAGCGCCGTCCCTGTAACGAAAGCAAAGAGAGGTTAAGCATGACTTCCCATATCAATGCTCCCTCCTTTCAAAGCAGGTTTTTCCACTGATGTAGATAAAGGCTATTCCTTCTTCGTACAGGCAAAACTTTCTTTTGTTTACGATTCAATGTGGTTGAATAAGAGAAAGTAGAAGGGAAATCAGCAAAACAAAAACATAGCTGAATGATCTTATTCTTACCACATCTCCAATGGTAATGAAAATCAAAATGGTTGACCAAATTTTTCAAAAGAGAATCTAGCACATCCATACCAATGACAAACAAGTAGGGGGACAATCTGAAGCAGCAGCCTGCCTAAGCCCTTTGGTTTGGCTCCTCTGAAGAAGCCATTCAGCTCCCCATTTATGGAAATAGAGAAAGAAGGAGTGGTGATACATGTCCTGATCCATTGGATGACATTTGAAGGAAAATGAAAGCAATGTATAGTATCCAATATGAAATTACAATTGTTAGAATCATAGGCTTTCTGAAAGTCCACTTTGATGGCACACCTAGGGCAGGGGGTGGATGGATCGGGCAGCCGTGCTGGACTTCGGGATGGAGCACCAAGAAAGGTAGGAGAGGCATATGGGGGATGGACCAGTAGAAGCCTAAGGCAGCCGGATCTCCTAGGGGTATGGTTCGCCGAATAGCAAAAGTCAATCTTCCAAGCTATAGCAGGGACAGAGACCCGATTCATTCCTAAGCTTGCTTTCTTGCAGCAATATTCTCAGTCCGAGAGTTCTGGAGAGAAGAGAAAGCTTCAGGCCATTGCTGGTTCGGATGATCCAGCTTCCAGTACAAAGGTAGCTAAGAAAACCAAACTTGGTGTACCACTGGAGCAAAGCAAAGGCAAGGGAGCTGATAAAGGTGAGATAGTGCGAAAAGCCAGAGGCGCGAGCCCTTACTATACTATAAAGGAGCTTTGAGCGAGGGTGTGAGGCTGAGGGTTGCTTTTTATTACATTACGTCGCGTCGAGTCAAAGGTTGTTTCTTACGTACGTAATGAAAGGGCACGTCAGGCACTGCTTTCAGCCAACGAGCTACTAGATGCTATTTCGACACCAGACACAGTAAAGAAAGGACTCATGAATGACCCGATCCCTAGCCCTAGTACTCTGATTCAACCGCTTATGTTCTTCGCCAACCCCCTTTCCTTCTTACCAAGCTTAGAATGCTCATTTCTTCGATATTGAATACCTTATTGACTTTGAGACTACTACTAGCAACGAAGCTCAACCTGACTCGACCAGTCTACAACTTCGAAAGCAGGGGAGCGGAGATCTTTCTTTAAATCATTCCGAAGTCGAAGGGGGGTAAGATCCTTGCCGAATCGAAGTTATTCATTTCATTCGCTACTGGAGCCCGTTTCTTTACTATTACTATTCAAGACGAAAACAGGATTGAATCGAATACGGAAAGGTCATGGGGCTAGAACCCATAGGCACCGGACTGAGGTATGAAATGAAGGACGAGTTTCACTCGCTTCGGGCTCAAGCTTAGATAGAAGAGTCCAATGAGTCCACTAGTCCATCAATGGAAATTCGATCGAAAGCTCAAGCTGAGAAGTCACAATCCATTGAATAAGATCGGCTCAAGGTGAGAGCTCAAAAAAGAAAGAAAAGAAGTCGCTCACCTCAGCCTGAAACTTCTAATAGATAGAGTTGGAGTACGTAGTGAGAGTCAAGGTCAAGGTTGATTGATGAGTTCAGTGGACAGAACGATCGATGTGAGGCCGGCAGGAAGTGAAAGTGTGACTTCCCCCGTAGTTGGGGGCGGGGGTTAAGCGTCCGATTCGACAATGAACACTAAATTAAACAGGCAAATCCAATAAGTTTCTCACCCGCCTACGATTGATTGGAGACTTATTCAGTAGGTTCTCCTTCCCTACGGAATGGAATTGAATTCCAGGGCGTCTTGCTTAGATCGCATTTTATTTCCCTTACTCCTGAATAGTGAAAGATTGAGCTTTTCTCCCTCACCTCAATAGTGATCTTACTAGCCCACGGAACTAATCATATCAGAGTCAGCAAGTTACCTCAAAAGAGAGTAATGTTTATAGGAGGTCTATCTCCCTTCTGTCATGACCTTCCCTTTTCGCACTGACTGCCCTTTCCTTGCTGCTCGCGCTAAAGCAATTGTAGCAGCGAAAGTAGGAGAGCCGACGGCATTCTATGTGTGGAACTTTCGGAATAGAATAGGCTCAATGACTTTGCCTGCTTTCTTGCTTGCCCCGCTCTCCTTAGAAGCGTTGGTTGAACCGCTGGACTCTATCTCCGTTGATTACTCTTGGATTGAGCTATAGAAGCGACCTACGTGAACACTTCCGCTAGAAAGACATTATTGAGAATTCAATACATTACATTCTATTGACAAAGACATGCTGTCATATTCGAAATAATAATAAACACTCGTTCCCATCCTGATGCATTCTACGCCTGATCTCTCGATCATTGCTACCAATAGATGATCTAGTAAGACAAAGCCTTGAACCGGGTAACCCGTCATGGGAAACCACCTTGGTAGCTTTGCCCTCTCACAGAGCCATCGGTATCCCTGATAGAAAGAATCAAACGTCGAATGGTCCGAATGAATGCTACATCAGGAGCCGAGTTGACTTCACTCCCGGTGACCTGCCGTCGTAACAGCACTGTGGGCGGAAGTTACTATGTAATCACGGCTTCCGACACAGCATTCATCCAGACAAGCCCATTTTTTCGAGTAGAGAAAGGTGGAAAATCTTTTCTAGGAGGGCATGAGTGAAAAAACGTGTATATAATATGTAAATACCTGGTCGATACCATATCTCAATCTAAGAAGCAGTTCCTCTACAGCACCGAATCCGACAGTGGAAGAAAGAAGAGTCCCCCTCCTTCCAAGATTTGATGATTCTATACCAGCTTACCAAACTAACAATTTCTCGTTCTATTGGATCGTTGTGAGTCCCGTTGACTGAGATTGGTTCACTCCGTCCTGCCTTGACTGCTTGACTTCTTTTCTTCTTCTCCTAGTGTTAATGCCTTTGTCCGGAGGCCTTCTTTCCCATTCCGGCGGCTTGTTCGCTCGTAGATGCCTCATCGTTCTCAACATGTATTTTCTTTTGCTGATCTGGTCTTGAATAGTTTGTTTGAGTGTTGGTGCCATGCCCCCCAATTCCATGGTACTTCACAAGTAGTCATTTGTATTGCACCATCTCGGTTTAGGCCGAAGGGCAATAAAAGGAAAGCTTGCCCAAACGCCAAAGCAGCCAAAAAGACCCCAGAAATGGGTTCCAAAAGAGCACGAAGAATATGATCTACGAGCAACTTTCTTTCTTACGAAATCACTGAACATCAACTCAATTTCGATCTAAAGCAAGTGAACGTCTCAATTCTTTTTCTCGAGATAGCGCTGTAGACTAAAAAATTAGACACTACATAAACTATTTATATAAAGAAACTCTTTTTTCTATCTAACTATCTGTCTAGCTAAAGAAACGATCTTACCTACGATATTCTATACTAATAGACTAGCTGTCTTTGGAGTGGACTGGACAAGTGGTACTCGCCCCGCAGGTCACTTCTTTACCCCTCGGAAGAACGAACAGAGTACGAAGTAGAGCAGGCTAGCCTTTCTTGATTGTACCGGACGGGTCTTGGCTCGATTCTCGATTGGAAGTATCTTGACAGGCTTCTCTTTATACATGAAGATGCATTCAGAGAAAAAGCCAAAGAGGTCCCTCAATGCAAGAAGACCAGACTTCACCGCTCGGGTAGTGGTGGAGCTGTTCACGATGGAGCTAAGAGAGAGAGCAAAGTCGATTGTATGAAGTGCAAACAGAAAAAAAACTTCTAACTCTAGTTAGAGTACCCCTCGCGGTATCGACTACTGTATGAATGACGGATCACATCTCTATTAGTGACTACCAAACGTTCTAGTGATCGCGTTATCGTCTTCTAGATCGCTACATTTACTTCAACTCAACTACAGAACTACTAGCCTAACTCCAACTCACGAGCGTAACAAGAGTTACTACTAGGAACAAATCAGAATACCCTTACTTATCACCTGCAAAAACTGCCTATTTAGTGAGTGTCTCATCTAGGCACTTCTAGCAGGAGGTGACTTTAACTCCTATCTTAAGAGCAAAGAAGAAACAACACAACTCCTACAGCTTAACTCTATCCACTCTTCCCATCAGAATGGATTCCTATCCTAGGTAAGAAGAAACAAAATTCCTACGAGCTAGTTTGCTTTCCCTCCTAGCTCAAGAGGCACCAGAACACGAGTAAGTAACTGCCTCTAGCAGCCTAGCTTGCCTTGCTTCCTTGCTTCATAGAGCCTAGCACTGAAGGAGAACTGCTCTACTTCAAGGATAGCTGCAGTTTATCCGAGCTTCCTAGTTCTCAAGTCAGCTACGACAGGCAATAGAGAGATGGTCTTTTTAGAAGGCTAGTAGTCCCTCTAACATAGGATCTTCTCTGCTTCTTCCTGCCATTAGCTAACTCAAAAGCAAGAGAGACAACTTGATCGGGTCAAAGAGCTGGATAAGGAGATTCAATCGCTGGAGACTAAGAGCAAACTGAAGAAGGACGTCGCTGGTGCAACTCTTATATAGTAAAGAAAGGAAATAAAGGTCTATTTTGCTTTATTTATAGGGATAGGGGGCTCGGGTTCGTCGTAGGAATCTTTCTGCCCTCCTTCCCGGCCCTCTTGCTTACTATGAGTTCGCTTCCTACGAGCCCATGTGCGATCGTGCAAATAGATAGGGTTCGGTATTACGAATCCAGATACTATAGGATTGGAATCTGGCGATACACAACCTCCCTCCCGGTGGGACAAGCGGTAGTACGATTCAAGGGAATTGGACATTCCCGGAACGCATATACCAAAAACTAGAGTAGCGAGGGAACCTAACCGCGGTAGAGGCTCCCCTCTCCCTTCTTTAGTAGCAATGTTCACTACTGCCGCTGTTGCGGAGCACCCGCCCGTAGGTTTTAGTAGACATCGGTACGATTGTAGGATGTTATAACTCATAAGGCAATGATAGGGGGAGTACTATTAACAACCATCTCGCTCGCTGGTCTTTTCGACCGTATTATCGACCACGATCGAATCCCGCCCGCATTCGGGATCGGGCAGAGGCCTTAAATCAGTAGGGCAATAGCATAGCTATTATTGACCTGACCCCTATTACTTAAGCCTACTTTCTTCAAGATACGAAAGGAGCAGCCGGAAACGGCTGTCCCTATTGTATTTTAGATGGAGTCATCAACAGGGCTAAGAATCTTACCTTTACTTAGAGAGGGGTATCGGTACCACGCTCTTCCGTGCTTGTAGGTTGACTCCCCTATGCATCCCGACTAAGGTCTCATAAACGTGCACTTCCCTTATGCATCCAGCCGCTTCACTAATGTGAATAGGTTATACAGAAGGGTGGGTTGGTTATATACTCTTATGCGCGTTCCTTCTTCGAACCTTTTGGTATGTATTGCCCCCTAACTATAGATCAGATCCACCAGACGAGAAACTAAATTCCGCACTGCTGCTGAGTCGTCGGACTTATCCACCAAGGGATTCGTGGAATTTCTGTGGATTGCGTTGGGGGAAATCTACCAAAGCTAGGCAGATAGATAGACTCCTTTCCCGCTGCTAAGGGAGAGCAAGAAAAAAAATCAAATGATTGTTTTTTAACCAGCGCCCCCTTTTGGGTATGCAGGTACTAAGAGTCCTCTCACTACCAACCAGCAGACATCATCTGGCTGGGTCTTGCCGGTATCAACAACGAGAAAGAAACAACCAAATGGAAACAGCAACTAACTATGGCTCTTGGCCCAGACAACGTCCTAGGTGTAGGGGAGATCGGAGCAAGAGGGAACGCCTAGACGACGTTTTTATTCCTGGGCTGCAGTAAGTAGATCGAGAGGTCGTTCCGCCCCTTGTCCCCTAACTTGGTTAATAAGTTCTCAACCATTCTTGCTCCAATCTGACCTAGCTGGCGAGCGATCCCAGTTCGCGACAGAGAACAAGACAGCAAGCGAGCGTACCTTTGTTCGCTTCTTCTCCACCAAGCACGGAAGTTTAAGGATAACTGTAGGTCGGTGGCTACCTAAGGAAACTCCGATTCGATCCGCCCCCCGGCTGGGAGGCATCTACCTCATCCCGATCACAAGGAGAGGTTCACTATGATGGGGGTACCTTTTTTTTCCCTTCCGGAAAGAATGAAATGCATAGGGGACCATCCTTTTGTTGCGGCATGCTCCTCAGATTTACGGATTCGCAGGGGGCCTCAGGCCCTACTTAGTTGACTGACAATGACAAAGGCTTGCGAAACTAAGTAGCGCCTTTTCCTTTTTGAATAACCCATTCTCATTATCTTTCATAAGTCAAGTAGGCACTCCCTAACCGGTCGCCTTAGTAGCGTTGACAAAGAAGAAGAGCCGGTTAAAAGACATCGAATCTTTTTATTTATTTATATCTTTCTATTATTTAGATATAAAATAATAATAATAGAAAGATATTCTTATTTTATTTATAGGCCAGCTTGACAAGAAACCCTTCCTCTTGATCTGAGGTGCGAAGAGAAAGATCTCTTTTTTATGACTTCCACTTATCGATCCCGGCCCAGAAAAGTGACCGACCAGGGCCCTATTGATGAATGAAAGAAAGGGTTTATGAGCCCTAGCCCTGTAAGCCCACACCTGTGTAGAGTAGATCGTTCAACACCTGCGGCACAAACCTATTTTTGACCTATTGGTCCTAGTATCATAGGCGACCGAACGGCCGCCCCCTAATTACTAGACCGACCTGCTATAATAATTCCATAAACACCTAGCGAAGATATGGCAAACAAATAAAGTAGCCCTATGTTCGGATCTGACAATACCATACCATAATCAAAAGGTACAACGGCCCGAGCGACCAGACTTAACATAAATGTAGCCACTGGAGCCATTCTAAAAAGGGAGAAATTGGCACTACTTGGTGAAATAGGTTCTTTTATAATCAATTTCAAACCATCTGCTAGAGGTTGTAACAATCCAAACGATCCCACTACATCAGGACCCTTTCGACGTTGCACAAAAGCCATTACTTTACGTTCAGCTAGCACTAAAAAGGCTACTCCTAGTAGAAGTGGTAGAATTATTCCAAGTATTTCAGCTGGAACAGCTATGTACATTTTCGATTTTCTATTCACTCATGATCTGGCCTGGTCGACCCAATCATGATATTGAAGGATGGGACCTTTTCTCGAAAAACTCCGGATCCCGACACCTTCGTTACTCATTATTATTCTTTTCCCAGTCAACTATTAGCATAGTCAATTTCGCAGCGGCATTCTGCCCTGAATTTACTCCAGATTGGCCGCGCCTCTGGGAAAGGTTATTGATTATTTCGAGTATCGCCCCCCTTTTTTGGGGCGAAGCATGCTCTAAATCGAGTTCCTCCGATACACGATTTATGAAGGAGGAAGAGGCCCTTCTCTTCCCAAAGGAAGACAAAAAATCGCTGAGTTCGGCTTTCACCCGATTCAACAACGTGGGGGGTTCCACCGGTGGAAGGTTTGGGGCAGGCGGCGCAGCCTCTGGTTGGGGGGAGGGCTCCCTACTGGGCTGTTCCAAGTCCCTAAAAAGAGACTCCCCGCTTATGCCCGGGGAAGAGATTTCGAGCGAACCAGGAAGCCGCTGCCCGACTCCCTGAGAAGGCTGCGAATTTTTTTCTTCCCCCGGTTCAGTGGTCTTTTTAATCCAGTCTGAAAGACCATCAAAAAAGGAAGAGGAAGAATGGTCATCCCCCCGGGGCCCAGATGCATCCATCATCATACACGATGAGGCAATTGCCCCTACGGCAATCAAGTGAAAGACCCAATCTCTGACGATCACGACCACTAAAATAGTTAAAATATATAAAATGAGATGAAATATCATTCTAGGCATCTTTACTTTTCGGAAAGAAAGCCATTGATACATAGCGATCAAAGATAACAGAACGAGAGTAATAAGCACGAAGTCCAGTGGATTGAAAACAATATCCCGAAAATATCTACGCAGGCACATGGATAAGCATGTACTTATTGAACTGAAAAAGAAAGGAAAAAGCCTTTTCATGACTGGTCTCCTAATTTATCTTACAATTCGCCACACCAAGGTGAAAGGATTCGAACCTAAACAGACGCGCTGACCAGACTGCGCTACACCTTGTCTTACCCACTCACTAGCTCTTCGTCGTTCGCCTCACCTCACTGCCGATCGCCGCGCTCCTTATCTACGCTAAATGTCCGTACCGTACGTTCTTTTTCGCGAAGAGCGACCTCGACCGACCGAACGAACGCCTTATCAAACATACTTTGATTTTGTCAAGGCTCCCGCGGGCAGCCGTACATGATACCCGACGGTTTGCACCCGCCTGCGGCGAAGGCCTGGTCAATCGTATACGATCATCAAAATCGGAGTCGCTAACACCCATTTTGAGTTGCCTCGTCCTTAGAGTCAAGCTGGATCTTCATTCTACGATAAATCTGCCTGCTGATTGTTCAAGTGGGCTGCGAGCGAAGGGAATAAACCCCGAGCGGGATCAGAGTTCCCCCTCCTTTTTGGAGGGAGGGGGAACTCTGAGCCTACACAGGATACATGACCGACACTGAGCACTGCAGCAGCGAGCGGGTTAGCCAAGCAGCAGCTTCTTACGGGACGACTAAGTGCGCTGAAACCAACCTGCGGTTGGATAGCGACTTCCTGTGCTAGTAGACGCTACTTTACCCCCCTTACTGGAGGACCCGAATGAGGCCGCTTGGCAAGAAAGATTAAAAAGTTGCTAGATTTTGCTCTATCGTATTGTCTTAATTTCATTTATTAATTAATTCCAAGCTTCATTCAATTATCTGTCCCGATAAGCTGAATTTAAATAGGTGTTCAGTTCACAAGCTTCACCCAAACGATTTCACTCAAATAGGTGCGTGACTCTATCAAAGGATGGAACAGAACTCCAGTTAGCTCTAGATTCTCCTAGTGGTTGATTTTTCCATATGGTAAGGTTGGTGCATTGTTATTGCCCGTAGCTACCTTCATTAGGTGTCCCCGACTGAGCTTAAAAACCAGCCTGGTGTACATGCGCCGGGCTAGTCTCCTGTTCGAATAGGTTTTGGGTAAGCAGAATTTAGGCGAGTTGTTGGAATCCGCTTTGCGCAAGCTTTCCCGGCATTTTTTGGATGACATTTATGTCTGTCAAATATTCTTTTTTGTAAGGTTCGACTTAAAACGGACAAGAGGAATTCCTCGCCGAATGGAATGTAGCAACTAACTACTAGCTTAGTGAGCGGATCTAACTCTTTGTTGGGTAACTAGAATGGAAGGAAGAGAGAGAGCCTTGGTACGAATACCGGGGGATTCCCCTTCTTTCGCCTTCTCCTGCCTCTTACTATACTTGAATCCCTAATAGGCTGTTAGCAATAAGAAGAATAGGCTGCGTCCGATTCCTCTTCTGCCTTTTTTGTTTTGATTTGAGAGAGCCTTGGATTGCTTTCGGCAAGGAACTTTCTCTCTTAAAGATAGTATTCCAGGCCAGGCACTTTCCTCATTAAAAAGCGCAATCACAACTGTCGAAGCGAGTGCTCTACTTTCTCCGAGAAGATAGGATTAGGACAAAATTCCCGAGTTTCCATAAACTGTCACGCTTTCAATTGGAATTAGGCACGAATTAGTCCTGACTCTTTCGAGTAAGCAAGCGCTACGCCCCTTTGAAGATGGCCTCCTACTTCGCCCGCTGTAACTCTTCTTCCGCTGCTTAATCCCTTACGCTCTATTCTCCGTGCTTGTCCGTTACTCCTATCTGAATTTCCCCAAAGAGTTCTATTTGTGTAATAAGTTTTAGCTTTTTTTTTCCTTAAAGGTAGGATTATGAAATTGAAGACTGATAGATCCCGTGCTTTCAAGTATCCCTCGTCGATTTCCATGGATAGTATCTCCCGTCCGTCTGGCAGCCGTCTCCCCGTTTCTTTTATGATTATCTTTTCTGCTTTCTTTGTGGGTGCATCCCTTGCGAAATTCCCCTAGTCTCGGTCTTTTTATCCTTATCCTTAGAGTGTGTTCGTGTATTACTTGTACTGCTTTTCAGTGATGGCAATTAGAAAGGGTCTGATATTTCTTATTCTTTATAGCTCTACCCGCGGGGAAGCCCCAGTAGCCTATCCTCTTTGTAGCTTGAGGATGTAAAAGGTCGTTCTTGTCCGTTCTGTCTTTCTCTGAGAGCGAGGGTTGTAGGTGTAGAAGCAGTCTTGTAGCCTTTAGTCGGCTAAGAGCCATTTCGGTATCGTGCTAGTAAGGTAAGCGCGGCTTGGCAGCTGTCGATTCTGTTAGCATTCCAAGTC